TATAGTTTTACGAGTTCATCGACTAAAAAGGTTATCAAATGAATTGTAATTATAATTGAAACGATCGAAAAAGAAATATGAGTTAATATATGCTCTAAGGTTGAAAATATCATAAAAATAAATCAAAAAGGAATCCCTAAATTAGAAAATCAAAACAAAATCGGGAATTGAATTCATTATTCATTTTCATTATAGGATCTGTTTACTTTTTTTAGTAAATCACATGCCGCCACTCGGACTCGAACCGAGATGCTCTAGCACTGCTTCCTAAGAGCAGCGTGTCTACCAATTTCACCATAGCGGCTTGTCTTGAATTCATAATAGCCTATGAATAAGCAATCGTCTAGATTTAAGAATTAAATTGGGTGTAATATTTTTTTAGGAAAGATTCAAATTGATGAATAAAAATCTGTTCAACTAGGTATTTGAAGGTTCATTATTTGAATTTTAGGCTAGGGTCTTAGTTTTATTGTGTATTTTCTATTTCTACTTTCCTCGACTTGAACTCTTGTAAAACTAGATAGTCTCCTACTATGAATTAAGGGATAGAACCCCCTCAAAAAACATTTTTGTTTTAATGAATCGTTTTTGATTTATTTGATTTCAAAAAGTGAAACCAAAAAATCAAATTTTTCATTGAAAAAAAGAACCTATTTTGAATCATTCAAAATTGACACATATTTATCCAGAATTCACTAAGTGTTTTTGCGTGGATTGATGGCGAGATATAGATCTATATAGGAATATAGAAAAGTAAGAAAGTTGTACAAAAAAGAAAACTTTATACTCTATTCCAAATCAAATAGGTTGATGGGGAAAATAATACTCCCCACCTTGTAAATTAGGAAATATACTAAAAAGAAAATGAAAATGGAGTATCTTGCTTTTTTTTGTCAACAGAAAGAAAGTATTCTTTTTTTTTTTTTGAATTCGGAAAGGTAAATAGAAGAATTCTTATTCTACATATTCTAAGAGCGGAACGAATTCCATTTCCTATTGAGTTACTCAATAGGAAATGGAATTCGAGAATTGTATTTTCGAGCTGAAATGACTCAAAAATGGAGACAGGCCTATTTAGATTATTCCAAAATGTTATGTTTTATTACTTATTTTATTTGTTTGTCGCTCAAAAAACTTTTTGAATTCCCGGTAGAAAGAGATTTCCCTAAGGAAAACGCTTTTAACGCTGTCCAATACCCCCTCCTTTTCCAAAAATTTTTACGAATACGTTTTTTTGATGCAGAAGTACGTTTTTTTGGAACTGCCATTTAAATAAAAATTAAGAAATTACTCATTGGTATAGCTGGATGTGAAAGACATCTATTGTTCAAAAAAAAATCTAAACTAAAGGAGTAGATAAGATGAGTGAAAAATATGGGAAAATCTCATAAAAAATGACTAATTTCTAAAAATAGAAAAAAAGAATTTTAGTAACTTGTCAAACTTGGGAAAAATATGTCTAATTTGACTTGAATTTTCAAATTCCAAAGAGACTAGTAATTTGTTTCTTTCTTTCATCTGATTTGACCAATTAGAACTTCTTGATTTGAATATTTGAAGTATTTAGCAGAAACTCAGAAAGAATAAGTTAAAAAGAAATAAAAATTCAAAAATTATATTTAAGTTAGTTTAAGTTAATGCATATCTTCATTTTTTTATTCATTCCTTTTTTAAAGTCCATTGAATCGGAAACAATTAATATTAATTAAGAATTAAAAAACTTTTTTTTTATGGAACAGACATATCAATATGCATGGATTATACCTTTCGTTCCACTTCCAGTTCCTATGTTAATAGGAGTGGGACTTCTTCTTTTTCCGACAGCAACAAAAAATCTTCGTCGTATGTGGGCCTTTCCGAGTATTTTATTGTTAAGTATAGTCATGATTTTTTCAACTAATCTGTCTATTCAGCAAATAAATAGCAGTTCTATCTATCAATATGTATGGTCTTGGACCCTCGATAATGATTTTTCTTTCGAATTCGGTTACTTGATTGATCCACTTACTTCTATTATGTTACTGTTAATCACTACTGTTGGAATTATGGTTCTTATTTATAGTGATAATTATATGGCCCACGATCAAGGATACTTGAGATTTTTTGCTTATATGAGTTTTTTCAGTACTTCCATGTTGGGATTAGTTACTAGTTCGAATTTGATACAAATTTATATTTTTGGGGAATTGGTTGGAATGTGTTCCTATCTATTAATAGGGTTTTGGTTCACACGACCTCCTGCGGCAAATGCTTGTCAAAAAGCGTTTGTAACTAATCGTGTAGGGGATTTTGGTTTATTATTAGGAATTTTAGGTTTTTATTGGATAACAGGTAGTTTTGAATTTCGGGATTTATTCGACAATAACTTGATTTATAATCATGAAGTCAATTCTCCTTTTGTTACTTTGTGTGCTGCTCTATTATTTGCCGGTGCAGTCGCTAAATCTGCACAATTTCCCCTTCATGTATGGTTATCTGATGCTATGGAGGGACCCACTCC